ATAACTCTGAAAAGAGAGATTACCTATCTTTTCTTTCATCTCTGGCGAAATACGATCAGGAGGAGCTAATTCAAACCCCTCAGGTAAAATAAGAACAGCCCCCACATTCAAAGCTCCCTTTTTACCATTAGCAAGAACTTGTTTTAGTTGCATATCATAAGGAATTCGAACAACTGCTTCAAATACAGTATCAGGAAGTACCGCTTGTGGAACCTCAATACCCACGGGCTTATTAGCTAAATGACAATTAGCGCATACAATACGACCAGTTGCTTCGCGCGGATTTTCATAACCCTGCTGTGCAAAAATGGGATATGCATTTGAAATGTATGCCCCAGTTATTATATATATCATGAGCGATACGGAAATGGAGCGAGTAATCTCTTCCTTTATCCAAGAGAGGGTCTTTCTAGTTTGCATGGTCCAGTCGTTGATCCAGAAAATTTCTACAATAAAATTGGGTAGGTCGCTAGGATAGTTCCCTATCCACGATGCTGCTAGTTACTGAAAAATTTTTACTAAAATACTAAAATATAGGAGGAATCCGAATCTCTTGGATGTATAGAAAAAATAAGTGTATAAAAAAAAGTAAGATTTTGAATATTTTATTTTACTTATGGACAAAATAACAAAATTCTAATTGGATCGGTGGATCATTTTTCAGTCATTCATTGAATGATAAATCACTACAAGTGACGGAGATACACGATTTAAATAACGGAAGATCCAATATTTAAAAATTGTATCGAAAATTACTGGAAAGGTGGAAACAAGTCCAGATATAATTTGATCATTATGAGCAAATCCAAAATCCTTGTAGAAAGAGCTAATCATTAGTTCCCAACCGTGGGGTGAATGGAATCCTATACATAAGTCGGTTAATAAAAGAATAGAAAGGGCTTTTATCGTGTCACTTAAGTTATATATGAATTCTTGAACCCAAGAATTAAGAATAAAAAGTTCTTCATTAACTAAAAAAGAATAACCACTTAGAATAACGAAACAGATTATATTTGTCGAGAAGTGCAAAATCGTATCTATACGATCTGCGTTGTGCATCTTGATCAATTGGATCGTTTCTTTGTGGATTCCGATACGAAACTTTTGTAGATGTGTTTCGGGGTATTCCTTTATCATTTCGTCCAACAGGAAGAGTTCCTCAAATTCTATTAATTTTTCTAGAATACTCTTTTCTTGAATATCATTTAAAAAAGTTTCGGATTTACTAGTATTCCACCAATTAATAATCCAAGATCCCAGACTTTTATTAAATGAAAAAGAGACCCACCAGGGCAAAAATACTATAGACGTAAGATATAGAAGGGGAATGAATGCTTTTTTTTCCATTTTTTCGTCTGTGAATTTTTAATGAATCCGCTTCATTCGTCAACTCTATACGATCTAATATTTCTATCAAGCATAAGTTCTATTTTAATATTAGATATTAGAATTTAGAATAGAAAGCTTCGAACCCGCGAATCTATTCCCTCTTTTTTATTTGTGAGTCAGTGGTTAGTCCTTGAATTTTGTGAATTTACATACGCATAAAAAAAAGTTCCGTTTTCTAATTTTTCTGTTTTCTGTATATATTCCGTATATATAATATACGTCTTCTTTGGTTCATTAGTATTATGAATAATTATGAATAAATTTAAGTTATGTTATAGAAAAAAAAAAAAAAAGAGGATTTTTTGGTTTTTTACCTCCTGCTAAGAAAAGTGCTTCGGTTTATTTCAAAATACTTCAATTGGTACACGCAAAAAATAGGCCAATTCCGCTGCTTTTTGCTCAATTTCTCGTGGAGTCAAATTCTCATCAGTACGAGTCAAAGGAATGGCCCCCTGGCCTCTGATTTCCATATAAAGGACACGCCGAGCAGAAAAACCCTCTTTAACTTCTATTCTGATAGACTGAATATCTTTCATAAAGAGTCGTAGTAAGATGCGACGATTTTTTCCTGGAAATCCCCAACGAAAAATACACACTATTCCTTCTTTTCTATCGAATCGATCATAACCACTACCTACATTCCACGAAATTGTGCACCACAAATAAGAGCTAATAAACAGACCGGCGAGCCCATAGAAAGACATCACGAGCCCTTGTGGAAAAAAAATGATTTGCTGAGACGGGAATAAAGATATCAAATTTCTGTCAAGATAACTGGAAATTCCAATCAATAAAAACCCCAATGAACCTAAAAAAAGTATAATGGCCCAGCAGAAATTACTTATTTTTCGAGACCCCGCTATAAGTTCTATCCATATATGTTCTGATCGCCAACTCATACTAGATCTAGTTGCATTTTATTGGAAGTGGGAGACCGGCCAAAATGAATTTTACTTTACGTTTTTTTGTTTCCGAAGGAACTTTCATCAACTTGCACTATTCTGATGTGAATCTTTCGAAGCAATTCGTTAGATCTAAAAGTAAAATAATAGGAGCCCCCTCATATGATCCCCTATCTACACATACTACACATATATAGCTACATGGGCTTTGCATTTATTTCAGGCATCCGCCCCAATCGCGACTTATTTTCCTTATTTTCAACAAATAGCTCGTTTACTCATATATCATATTTACGTTTACGCCTGCCCTTTCTTTTCTGTTTGAAAGAAGCCACAAGTTATACCATATTATACTGAATAGATATCTGTGTTATGATCCAAGTCTAAGTCTTGAAAAAAAAAATAGATGAAATTTGCCCCCATCAGATCTAAAAAATCTTGTTTTTTTGAACATGAAGAGATAAAGAAGCCATTGCAATTGCCGGAAATACTAAGCCCACTAAAGGCACAAAAATAGAGGGTAAGTTGTTGAGAATTGTCATAGAATGGGCACCTCGATTTAATATTTGTACCTGTTATTTATTTATTGTTATATTAATCTTTTTACTTATTATCGCTATATTATATTGTTAGAAAGATATCTTAAATAGAAGGATCTCTTAAAATTATTAGAATTCCTATATAATTATACTAAGTATATCTAAGTGAGTATATATAAGAAAGTGCAAGGAATATAGAACTAACTAAATGGACTTATTCATTTTTCTACATGAAATACATGTATGATAATCCACTTGTTTGTTATTCTTCTATTATCTTTTTCTTGTCTTATAATTTGAATTTAATAAAGAGTTTCTTCCCCTTATAAATTATTCCAAAATTCGTTATAGTTTATAGTTATAATATAATACGAAAGGAAGAAAAGAACATGAAATTCGTTTTATTTATTATTTAATTTACTACCCTGCCCAATTGAATTTCGCGGAAAAAGAATTAGCTCTTTTATCTTGTTCATAGAGGTTTCCTAATTAGGAATCAGGGATATCGGTAAAAAAAAAAATTATCTGTATGATTCTTTTCATAATTTCCTCTTATGTCACCAAAAAAAATCCATTCTTCGGATTTTTCCTTTGATTCCGATAAATAAATACTTAATAAATACTTATTCTAAATAGTTATTCGCCAGAAAAAAATTAATTTAAGGAATTCAATTTAATTAACTATATAACTTAAGTTAAGGTTCTACTTAAGTTATGATTCAAAGGAAAGAAAGCGTGGAGCTGAAATAACTCACTCAGAACGCCCTTTAACAGATTACGTGGTACGATTGGATCGAATAAGCCCTTATGGAATAAAAATTCAGCCGCTTGTGAACCTTCAGGTACTGTCTTATTCAATGTTTGTTCAATTACTCTTTTACCTGCAAATGCAATGTAGGCGTTGGGTTCAGCAATAATGATATCCCCCAACATACCAAAACTAGCTGTCACCCCACCAGTCGTAGGAGATGTAAGGATTGATACATAAACTAACTTTTTATTCGATTGATAATCATATAAAGCGGAAGAAATTTTAGCCATTTGCATCAAGCTCAAACTTCCTTCTTGCATGCGTGCTCCTCCGGAAGCACACACTAGAATAAGAGGTAAAAATTGATTGGTAGCATACTCGATTAAACGAGTAATTTTCTCGCCTACTACCGATCCCATACTACCCCCCATAAACTGAAAATCCATAACCCCAATTGCTACGGGAATGCCGTTTAGTTGACCTATGCCGGTTTGAATGGCCTCGGTTAATCCTGTCTTTTTTTGATAAGAATCAATACGATCTTTATAAGGTTCCTCCTCTGAATGAAAGTCAATGGGATCCAGAGAGAACATCTCCTCATCCATAGGATCCCAAGTGCCTGGATCAATCGAAAGTTCAATTCTATCTGAACTACTCATTTTCAAATGATATCCACATTGTTCACAAATATTCATTTTGGATTTAAAAAATTTCTTATAATTTAATCCATAACAAATTTCACATTGAACCCACAAATGCTTGTATTTTTGAGTTACGCCGAGATCATTAGAATTTTCTCTTAGAGCGAAATCGCTGCCGTTCGTGCTAGTTCTTAGCCTGGAATTCTCGGTTTCACTACTATTTCTACTTTCACCCAAAATGTAAGTAGAAATGTAACTTTCGCTGTAATTTTCACTACCACTTAAAATAGAACTAGCAATCCCGATTTGAGAACGAAGATAACTGTCAATGCAACTATTGATGTAATTATTCCAACTATATTTATTATCATACATAGAATAATCATAGTGGGAATCGTCACTCCTAGACCCCTTATTTAAATAACTAGAATTCCAATAACTAGAAAATTCTTTTTCTAATTCACTCAAAAAAGAATGATTATTGTCAATCCCAAAAACTTGATTTTCAATATCAAAATATATGGAATAACCGTCTTTTTTATTATCCCTACCTAAAACTAAAAAAGTGTCATCCACGTTTAAATTCCGAATGTCCCTAACGCCGACTAAATGATCAACATTACTACTGTCACTATGACTCCAATTATAGGTGTTTTTTTCTGTATCATTTAGAATCGGGTCTTCACTTACACTGGTATTTTCAAGAGGACCAAGATTATCCATTGATTTACTTAGCCTACACCTGTATTCTAACTCCACATTGGATAACATCGAATGG